ACAAATATTTTGTTCGGTCCGATTCAGGTGCCAATTCAGGTACCAAATAGAACCCATCATTGGTTTGATCATTGATAAGGTGAATACCCAGGCCCTTCAATGCTAGGCATAATGAGGATAAGGACCTCAAAATAACCTCTTTTCGTCCTATGAACTTTAAGGTGTATGAAGTATCATATTTGACTCTTGGGGCGGATTGATAGAGACTCCATTTAACTTAGGTTGATCTAGGCCGGAGGCAGACCTACGTCAGGGTAACCCTTCTTTGAAACACTTTGGTATTGCTCCCGGATCAGAATTCAAATAATGAATCCGAGCGCATGGAGCCATCTCGTTATCTTCCTGTCAAGAAAAAATATGGTAGACTAGCCGATCTTTTTATCAGTTAATGAAAGAGCCCAATGCAAAAAAAAACGCATGTTGGGTCTTTGAAACAGTTCGAATCATTTCGATAATAATAAGTTTGATCTGTTTTACCGAGAAGGTCTACGGTTCGAGTCCGTATAGCCCTATACATTTTTGTATTCATTTCCTAATTAGTGCGTGTGACCGGCCGGTTGATTGTTCCATAGAAATGGAATCATTCCCACAGGATCACGGAGATCCCTCGGGGCTTGAAAACAATAATTTATTCCAATGGATCCAATCGGATCGGTATTTTCAAATCTCGGATAAACAAACCCATTCTTCTTCATTAATCTTCGTCTGTGAATGACATACGGCCTTTTTCCTCTTTTATTTGTCCATGATCCAAGATTTAGTGATACACCTTTGCTTTGGTATACCCAAGTCAATTTATGAAGTCAAAATCATAACATGAGCCTGGCTCAAGAAAAACTCCAACCTGACCCAACCAAATCAAACCCAAATTCAATCTAATAGTAAGTCACATTATCTAGAACCTATTCTTGTTCTTGTATTTGTAGAAAAGCCAGAGTTTCAAAAACGAAGCTCTTTGGTAAGTTTCATTGTACAATAGGCTTTTCTTCGTATAACCGGCTTAGCAAAGCAAGTAGTCATTTTTCTGTACAATACTTAAACTTATAACTTATTTTTTTTTTATTCCAATTTACCCAATCCAATTTGTTCATCATTCCAATTCTACCAATGCAGACTTTATCTAAAAAGATTAGGGCCCGTTTGAACTTGGATGAGTTAGGAATCCCCCGACGTATCGCCTTTTGGCAGAACAACAATCCCAATTCATTGTTTTAGAGACAATGAATTGGTCCTAAATGTATCAACGCACCCTCTTCTATTTCTATGTTCTATGAGTTGGTTTTGGGATGGGGAGATTTTGTCTATCGAATCGTTCGACAACGCATGATTCCATTCGAAGTATCTTCTGTAAATCATTTACGGTTCAGCCGACTCTACCATTAAACTATGCCCCATTTTGTAGGTTTGCTTCAAAAGAAACGTTTTTTGTTGTCACGAAACCTAACTCGTTGGTTGGTCCTGCTAGGTGTTATTATTACATTAAATAAATAAGTATTTCGAGTCATTCCAAATCACGATCTTTAGTCCTAGAAATGGGTCTGAAATGATTCTTTCAAGACTTCTAACTCGGGGGTAAAGCCGGGGCCGGGGTAGTACAGGTCCAAAGTTTCCTAATTTGGGTATAGGAACCCATGAGTTTTTATATGTAAGGGTTCCTCACAATTCAATGGATTGAATCAAATCAATTAAGTATAAATCTGGGACAGGGAGAGAGAATCGAATCGGTCGATGCATTCCGTTTTCGTATCCGTATCAAATCAATAGAAACAATAATCCTCTATCCGGATCTTAATGAAAAGAATACACCAACACAGCCACGTAGAATATACCATAAATCCCGAGATGGAAATTCCTAGAAATTCTATTACATCTGACTACTGACTATATTCTAAATCACTAAGAAAAAAAAAAAAAGAGAGAGAGAGAAAAAATGGGCCAGACCTCCTCTTTGGCTCTATTATATTAATAGAATATTGAAATTCTTTATGTTTAATATTTCATTTAATCTTATTTGAATAATATTGTTTGAATATTATTTCAATTTCAATTCATATTATTTAAAATATTCTTTAAAAAAAATTCCTTAATTCCTTTTTTTGTTTGATAGAAAACCCGAGGCAAGGTAGGAGAGAGTTTGATTTGTATAATAGCATTATATGTCTACACCATATCTAAATAGAATCGAAGTAAGTGTAAGTGGGATTCCGTTGGATGAATCTTGAGACGATACATGACCCACAACAAGTAAACAAACGAAACTATGTGGTTTGATCAAAATTGTTGTTTCGACTAATGCAGTTATGGATGAATTGAGAATTCCAATTTGAATCAACTAATTCGGTATATTCCACATTAATAGGAGTGCTTCTATGTTTCTGCTTCACGAATATGATATTTTCTGGGCATTTCTAATAATATCAAGTGTTATTCCTATTTTGGCATTTCTAATTTCCGGAGTTTTGGCCCCGATTAGTGAAGGACCAGAGAAGCTCTCTAGTTA